TTAAAAATAAGCTAAATAAAGCTTTTGGGTTCATACCCCAAATATAAAGGTTTCCCCTTTTTTTTAAAAATACATTAATAAAGTGCCTGATAAAAGGATTATTCTGATAGAATAAAAAATGTAATTATTTACCTTTATTAATTTATATTTATATTTTATAGAATTAAACTATATCTAATAATATCAAAAATTATTGTGCATCATACACTAAAATATAGCAAAAATATTTATTTTATATTTTATTTAATAAATTTTTAATTTATTGTTAACAAAATATTTTTTATTTTATTTAATACAAATTCAAATAAAATATTTTTTTTTTTTATCTTAATTTTTAGAACACTTATCTCTATCTCAGCTAATTCATGAATAGGATGTTGAATTGGGTTAGAAATTAATTTATTAAGTTTCATTCCTTTAATTTCTAATTCTAAAAATTTACTATCTTCAGAAGCCTCTTTAAAATATTTTTTAATTCAAACTATTGCCTCCATTAATTTTTTATTTTCAATTTTAATAAATATAACCCTCATAAAAAATTTTGAAATTAATAATTTATTCTCAATTTTAATTAACTCTTCAATAATAATAAAAATAGGATCTGCCCCTTTTCATTTCTGATTTCCAAATATTATTGAAGGTATATCTTGATTAAATTGTTTTATTTTAATATCATGACAAAAAATTACCCCTATAATTTTATTGTCTTACTATATAAACAATTATTTTTTAATATTAATTATAATAATTAATGTCATTATTGGAGCTATTGGGGGAATTAATCAAACTTCCCTACGTAAATTAATATCTTTTTCTTCAATTAATAATTTAGGATGAATAATATTTGCTATTATAATTAGTGAATTTTTATGATTACTTTATTTTTTTATTTATACTTTTATAATTAGAATTATATGTTTTATTTTTTATATTATAAATATTTATTTTATTAATCAATTATTTATTTTTAATATAAATATAATACTTAAATTTTTCCTATTTATTAATTTTTTATCTATGGGAGGATTACCTCCTTTTTTAGGATTTTTCCCTAAATGAATTATAATTAATTTTATAATTTCTAATAAATTTTATATTATTTCTTTCATTTTTATTTTAATAAGTTTAATTACTTTATTTTTTTATATCCGAATTGTTTACTCTTGTATTTTATTTAATTATCTAAAATTAAAATGATTTAAAATTTTTTTAAAAAATAATTATTTTATTATTATCTTAATTACTAGTTTAATTTCAATCACAGGAATAATTTTTAGAACTTTTTACTTTATTTAATAAGGTTTTAAGTTAAATTAAACTAATAGTCTTCAAAATTATTTATATAGATAATTCTTTAAGCCTTAGTAGTATATTTTGCCTACTCCTTAAAATTTGCAATTTTAAATCATTATTGAATATAAAGCTAATAAATAAGTATATATATATATATATAATAAAAGAGAATAATTTCTCGTTAATAAATTTACAATTTATCGCTTAATTCTCAGCCATTTTATTTTAATTTTTAGCGAAAATGACTTTATTCCACTAATCATAAAGATATCGGAACTTTATATTTTATTTTTGGAATTTGGGCAGGAATAGTAGGAACTTCTCTTAGTTTATTAATTCGTTCTGAATTAGGAAACCCCGGATCTTTAATTGGAGATGATCAAATTTATAATACTATTGTAACAGCACATGCTTTTATTATAATTTTTTTTATAGTTATACCTATTATAATTGGAGGATTTGGAAATTGACTTGTTCCTTTAATATTGGGGGCACCAGATATAGCTTTTCCTCGTATAAATAATATAAGATTTTGATTATTACCCCCTTCTATTACTCTTTTAATTTCTAGAAGTATCGTAGAAAATGGTTCAGGAACTGGATGAACTGTTTACCCTCCTCTATCTTCTAATATTGCTCATCAAGGAGCCTCTGTTGATTTAGCTATTTTCTCTCTTCATTTAGCTGGTATCTCTTCTATCTTAGGGGCAATTAATTTTATTACTACTATTATTAATATACGAATTAAAAATTTATCTTTCGATCAAATACCTTTATTCGTCTGAGCTGTAGGAATCACAGCTTTATTGCTTCTCCTTTCTTTGCCTGTTTTAGCTGGTGCTATTACTATATTATTAACAGATCGTAATCTTAATACATCATTTTTTGACCCTGCAGGAGGGGGAGACCCAATTTTATATCAACATTTATTTTGATTTTTTGGGCATCCAGAAGTTTATATTCTTATTTTACCAGGATTTGGTATAATTTCTCATATTATTTCTCAAGAAAGTGGAAAAAAGGAAACTTTCGGATGTTTAGGAATAATCTATGCAATAATAGCTATCGGTTTATTAGGATTTATTGTATGGGCTCATCACATATTTACAGTTGGAATAGATATTGATACTCGAGCATACTTTACCTCAGCTACTATAATTATTGCTGTACCAACAGGAATTAAAATTTTTAGTTGATTAGCAACTCTTCATGGAACTCAAATCAATTATAGACCTTCTATACTATGAAGATTAGGATTTGTATTTTTATTTACTGTAGGGGGATTAACAGGAGTAATTCTAGCTAATTCTTCTATTGATATTACTCTTCATGATACTTATTATGTGGTGGCACACTTCCATTATGTTCTTTCAATAGGAGCTGTATTTGCTATTTTTGGAGGATTTATTCATTGATATCCTTTATTTACTGGATTAACCCTTAATCCATACTTATTAAAAATTCAATTTATTTCTATGTTCTTAGGGGTAAATTTAACTTTCTTTCCCCAACATTTTTTAGGATTAGCGGGAATACCTCGACGTTATTCTGATTATCCTGATAGTTATATCTCTTGAAATATTATTTCTTCTTTTGGATCTTACATTTCCTTACTATCAATAATAATAATAATAATAATTATTTGAGAATCAATAATTAATCAACGAATTATTTTATTCCCATTAAATATAGCATCATCTATTGAATGATTCCAAAATATACCTCCTGCTGAACATTCTTATAATGAATTACCTATCTTAAGAAATTTCTAATATGGCAGATTATATGTAATGGATTTAAACCCCATTTATAAAGGATTATCCTTTTTTTAGAATATGGCAACATGATCTAATTTAAATTTTCAAAATAGAGCCTCCCCATTAATAGAACAAATTATTTTTTTTCATGATCATACTTTAATTATTTTAATTATAATTACAATTTTAGTTACTTATATAATAATATCTTTATTCTTTAATAATTATATTAATCGATTTTTATTAGAAGAACAAATAATTGAATTAATTTGAACAATTTTACCAGCTATTACTTTAATCTTTATCGCACTTCCATCCCTTCGATTATTGTATCTTTTAGATGAATTAAATAATCCATTAATAACCCTAAAATCTATTGGACATCAATGATATTGAAGATATGAATATTCTGATTTTTATAATATTGAATTTGACTCTTACATAATCCAACCAGAACAAAAAAATAATTTTCGCTTACTTGATGTAGATAACCGTATTATTTTACCTATAAATAATCAAATTCGTATTTTAATTACTGCAACAGATGTTATTCATTCTTGAACAGTACCTTCATTAGGAGTTAAAGTAGATGCTAACCCTGGACGATTGAATCAAACAAATTTTTTTATTAATCGTCCAGGAATTTTCTTCGGTCAATGTTCAGAAATTTGTGGGGCAAATCATAGCTTTATACCTATTGTAATTGAAAGAATTTCAATTAAAAATTTCATTAATTGAATTAATAATAATTATTCATTAGATGACTGAAAGTAAGTATTGGTCTCTTAAACCATTTTATAGTAAATTAACATTTACTTCTAATGATATTTTTAAAGAATTAGTTAAATTTATAACATAAATATGTCAAATTTAAATTATTATAATCTAATATAATATTCTTTTATCCCACAAATAATACCTATTAATTGAATTATTTCTTTTATTATATTTATTATTGTTTTTATATTATTTAATATTATAAATTACTATATCTATAACAACTTAAATGTTAGTAAAATTAATAAAAATAAAAAAAAATCTTTCCCTTCTAATTATTTATCTTGAAAATGATAACTAATCTATTTTCAATTTTTGACCCATCAACTAATTTATTTAATATTCCTTTAAATTGATTAAGAACTTTTTTAGGTTTATTATTTATTCCATATTCTTTTTGATTAATTCCCAATCGTCAATTTATTATATGAAACTTTATCATTAATAAATTACATTCAGAATTTAAAACCTTAATAGGTTTTAATAGTTTTAATGGATCTACATTTATTTTTATCTCATTATTCTCTTTTATTTTATTTAATAATTTTTTAGGATTACTTCCTTATATTTTCACAAGAACTAGTCATTTAACAATTTCTTTATCTATTACTTTATCCTTATGATTAAGATTTATATTTTACGGATGAATTAATAACTCACAACATATATTTATTCACTTAATTCCTCAAGGTACTCCTAGAATTCTTATACCTTTTATAGTTTTAATTGAAACTATTAGAAATATTATTCGCCCAGGAACATTAGCTGTACGTTTGATAGCTAATATAGTTGCAGGACATTTACTTTTAACTCTTCTAAGAGGAACAGGAATTATAATTCCTAAATATTTAATTATTTTTTTAATTTTTACCCAAATTTTATTATTAACTCTTGAATCAGCAGTTGCAATTATTCAATCTTATGTAATTTCTATTTTAAGAACTTTATATTCTAGAGAAGTAAATTAATGACAACTTATAACCACCCCTATCATTTAGTAGATTACAGTCCATGACCTCTAACTGGCGCTATTGGAACTATAACTTTTGTTACCGGATTAGTTAAATGATTCCATAATTTTAATATAAATTTATTAATTTTAGGATATATTATTATTATTTTAACTATATTTCAATGATGACGTGATATTTGTCGCGAAGGAACTTTCCAAGGTAAACATACAATTTCTGTCTTAAAAGGATTACAATGAGGAATAATTTTATTTATTATCTCCGAAATTTTTTTCTTTATTTCATTTTTTTGAGCTTTTTTTCATAGAAGATTAGCCCCCAATATTGAAATTGGAACTATATGACCCCCCTCAAGAATTATACCTTTTAACCCCTTTCAAATTCCTCTTCTCAATACTATTATTTTAATTACCTCAGGAGTAAGTGTCACTTGAGCACACCACGCACTAAATTTTTCCCAAACTAAACAAAGCTTATTAATTACTATTTTATTGGGAATTTATTTTACCATTCTTCAAGCTTATGAATATTTTGAAGCCCCTTTTACTATTGCAGATAGTATTTATGGATCTACATTCTTTATAGCAACTGGATTCCACGGTCTTCATGTAATTATCGGAACTATTTTTTTAATAACATGTTTCATTCGTCATTTATTAAATCATTTCTCTAATAAACATCACTTTGGATTTGAAGCTGCAGCATGATATTGACATTTTGTTGATGTAGTATGATTATTTTTATATATTTCTATTTATTGATGAGGTAATTAATTATTTATATAATATATTTAGTATATTTGACTTCCAATCAAAAAGTTTAATTATTTTTAATATAAATAATTATTTTATTATTAATACTTTCAATTATTATTATTATTATTTCTAATATTATTATAATATTATCTTTAATTTTATCAAAAAAATCTATTAAAGACCGAGAAAAATGTTCCCCCTTCGAATGTGGGTTTGACCCAAAATCATCAGCTCGAAATCCTTTCTCTTTACATTTCTTTTTAATTACTGTAATTTTTCTAATTTTTGATGTTGAAATTGCTTTAATTTTCCCTATAATTTATACATTCAAATTAACAAATTTAATTATTTGATCTAAAACTAGTTTTTTTTTTTTTTTAATACTTTTAATTGGACTTTATCATGAATGAAATCAAAATATATTAAATTGAACTAATTAAATAATTAAATAAGGATTATAGTTTATTTAAAAACATTTGATTTGCATTCAAAAAATATTGTATTATCTCAATTTATCTTAAATAAGAAGCAATTTTGCATTTAATTTCGACTTAAAAGAAAGAGCTTAAAATCTCCTTATTTTTAATTGAAACCAAATTAGAGGTATATCACTGTTAATGATAATATTGAATTAGAATTCCAATTAAATTAAAGAAATATATTATAGTTAAGCTGCTAACTTAATTTATAGTGATTAATATCATTAATATTTCTTATTTATTATTTATAATTTATATAGTTTATTCCAAAACATTACATTTTCATTGTAAAAAAAAAATTCTTTTTTTATAAATATTATTCTAATAAAAACATTAATCTTATTTAAAGATTTATAAATCACCTTAATATCTTCAATATTAAACTCTTAATTTAAGCTATTTAAATAATAATTTATAATAATTAATAATATAAATATAAATATTATTCATAAAACAAATCTAAATATATAAATTTTTAAATTATTTATTTGAAAATAATTTCTGAAAATTGAATATTTTTTTATAATTAAAAAAATTCCTTGACCTCTATATATTTCTCTTCACCCTATATCAATACTTTTAATTAATTTTTGTCTAAAATTTAAGAACATATAATTCAAACCATAAGTAGATAAATAAGGTATAAATCATATTAAGCTTAAAAAAAATCTTAATTTATATGTTATTAAAAATTTATTAACTGAATAAATATTTATATTTCTAATTAGATATCCTAACATTAATCCCAATAATCTCACATAAATTACCATTAATTTTAAATTTAAAGATAAATAAATTATATAAGGAACTGAAAAAATTACTCATCTTAATATTCTTCCAGTAATTACTCTTATAAATAACAATATAAATATTCTTTTCAGTATAACATAATCTTCATCAAATAAATTGTAAACACACAATAAATTATAATCATTTAATATTAAATATATTAATAAACGAATTGTGTAAAATATAGTTAATCCCGTAGAAAAATAATATAAATAAAAAATTAATATATTTAAATTTCTTATCGAAACTATCTCTAAAATTAAATCCTTAGAATAAAATCCAGCTAAAAAAGGAATACCACATAAAGCTAAATTAGAAATATTTATACATAAAGAAGTTAAAGGAATATAAATATTTAAACCTCCTATAAAACGAATATCTTGATTATCATTTATTAAATGAATAATTACACCAGCACATATAAATAATAAAGCTTTAAATATAGCATGAGTTAATAAATGAAAAAAAGCTAAATCAGGTAAACCTATTCTTAAAATTCTTATTATCAACCCTAATTGTCTTAATGTTGACAAAGCAATAATTTTTTTTAAATCAAATTCATAATTTGCCGAAATTCCTGCTATAAATATAGTTAAACCAGATAATAGTAATAAAAATTTTAAAAAAAATATTTCAACTAATAATATATTAAATCGAATTAATAAATAAACTCCTGCAGTTACTAAAGTAGAAGAATGAACTAAAGCTGAAACAGGCGTAGGAGCAGCTATTGCTGCAGGTAATCATGAACTAAAAGGAATTTGAGCTCTTTTAGTTATTGCAGCAATAATTACTATAAATCTAATAATTTCTATCTCTAAATCATTTGATATAAAATATATATAAAAAATATAATTTCAACTTCCATAATTTATCATTCAAGCAATAATTATTAAAATAAATACATCTCCAATTCGATTTGATAAAGCTGTTAATATACCAGCATTATATGACTTTAAATTTTGATAATAAATAACTAAACAATAAGATACTAAACCTAAACCATCTCAACCTAATAAAATTCTAATGATATTAGGACTAATAATTAATAATAATATTGATAAAATAAATAATAAAACTAAAATAATAAAACGATTTAAATTTAATTCAGAATATATATATCTTTTTCTATAATAAATTACTGATGCAGAAATTAAAGAAACAAATATTATAAATATTAAAGATATTCAATCTAATAATAAAGATATAACAATATTTAAAGAATTAAAAGAAATTAATTCTCATTCTATAAAAATTACTTTATCATTTATAATAAAATAAATTATTAAAAAAAAATTTATTATTCTAAAAAAAAATAAAAAAAAAAAAGCAATAAAAGGAAAAGAATAATTTTTTATAGCTTTAATTATTATAATTTAAGATGATACTACATCATATATTTGATTCCACAAATCAATATTTTTTTTAAATTACTTAAATAAATTCAAATTATAAAACAATCAATTTTTAAAATTAAAATGTTTAAAGGTAATCAATGTAATAATAATAATAAATATTCACGAGAAACTCCAATATAAAATCTATATAATCTTATATTATAAATACCATGTTGAGTATAAGAATATAAGTATAATCTATATCCAGCTCTAAAAAATGAAATCAATATTAATATTAACATAGTAATTCATGATCATCTAACTAATCTATTGATCAATCTAATTTCCCCTATTAAATTTAAAGATGGAGGAGCAGCTATTGCTGATGACAACAGTAAAAATCACCACAATCTTATTGAAGGTATGAAATTTATTATCCCCTTATTTATAAATAAACTTCGTCTAAATAAACGCTCATAATTAATATTAGCTAAACAAAATATCCCTGAAGAACATAACCCATGACCAATTATAAGTAAATAAGATCCTAAAAACCCCCAATAATTTATTGTTATAATTCCCCCAATAACAATCCCCATATGAGCAACAGAAGAATAAGCAATTAACGATTTTATATCCACTTGACATAAACATTTTAATCTAATATAAAATCCCCCCACTAATCTAATAATAACCCAAAAAAAATTTAATTTTAAAGAAACTTCTTGAATAAAAATTATTACACGTAAAAGTCCATACCCTCCTAACTTTAATATAATACCAGCTAAAATTATAGAACCTGAAATTGGAGCTTCAACATGAGCTTTGGGTAATCATAAATGAACAAAATATATAGGCATCTTAACCAAAAATGCCATAATTATTGAAAAATATAATATATATATATTATAATTATAAAATTTTAAAAAATAAATTTTTATACAATCTATTTCTTTAAAAATATAAAAAATTCCTATTAATAAAGGTAAAGAAACAAATAAAGTATAAAATAAAAGGTATATGCCAGCTTGAATACGTTCAGGCTGATAACCTCATCCTACAATTAATATTAATGTAGGAATTAATCTCCCCTCAAAAAATAAATAAAATATAAATAAATCTATAACAGAAAAAGTTAAATATAATATAAATAATAAAAAAATAATATTTAATAAGAAAAAATTAATAAAATAATTACTTTTATATAAATTTTCTCTAGCTATGATTATCAATGAACAAATTCAAACTCTTAATAAAATTAAACCATAAGAAATAATATCGCAACCTATCATATATCTTAAATTACAATAATTAATTATATTAATTGTTAAATTTATAATAATAAATATTATTATTAATATTGATATTTGAACCAATCAAAACATATTTTTTTTAAAACATAAAGGAATTATAAAAATAATTATAATTAAAAATTTTATCATTATAATAATCTAAATCTTTGAAAATAATCATTTCCATGACTACGAATTATAGAAACTAAAATTGAAATACCTAAAGCCCCTTCACAAACAGAAAAAACTAAAAAAACTATTAATAAATATATATCAAACGCAATAAAACTTAAATAAAATATTATAATTAAATAAATTCTCAAAACAATAAATTCTAATCTTAATAATATAATCAATAAATGTTTATGTTTAAAAACAAAAATTACATTACCAATTATAAATATAATAAAAATTATTAATAAATTTAACATTAGTTTTTATAGTTTATTAAAAACATTGGTCTTGTAAATCAAAAAAAAATTTTTATTTTAAAAACTTCAAAGAAAAAGAATTTCTTTATCAATAATTTCCAAAATTATTATTTTTTTTTAAACTACTCTTTGAAATCATTAAATGAATTTTATCATCAATTATAATTTTTATTACTTTTTCTATAGTATTTATAAAACATCCTTTATCTATAGGATTAATAATTTTAATTCAAACATTATTAATTTGTTTAATTTCAGGATTATATATTTACACTTATTGATTTTCTTATATTTTATTTTTAACATTTTTAGGAGGATTATTAGTACTATTTATTTATGTAGCTAGAATTGCTTCAAATGAAATATTTTCTTTTCCTTTAAAAAATAAAATATTTTTAATAATTTTTTTAATTTCAATTTTATTTTTTATTTTAATTATTAAAATTAAATTTAATTGATTAAATTTAATTTTTAATCACTTTGAATATAATAACTTTATAAATTATTTATTATTATTTATTAATAATAATAATAATATTAATTTAACTAAATTATATAATGAACAAAATTATTTACTAATACTTATAATAATTATTTATTTATTTATTACATTAATTGCAGTAGTTAAAATCACTAATATTTTTTATGGACCTCTTCGAAGTAATTAATGATAAATAAATTTAAACCTTCACGAAAAACTCACCCTATTTTAAAAATTATTAATAATTCTTTAATTGATTTACCCTCTCCTTCTAATATTTCCTCTTATTGAAATTTTGGGTCATTACTTGCTTTATGTTTAATAATTCAAACTATTTCAGGACTATTTTTAACTATATATTATACAGCTAATATTGAATTAGCTTTTTATAGAGTTAACTATATTTGTCGAAATGTTAATTATGGTTGATTAATTCGAACCTTACATGCTAATGGAGCTTCATTCTTTTTTATTTGTATTTATTTACATATTGGACGAGGAATTTATTATGAATCATTTAACTTAAAATATACTTGAATAATCGGAATTATTATTCTTTTTACCTTAATAGCAACAGCTTTTATAGGATATGTTTTACCTTGGGGACAAATATCTTTTTGAGGAGCTACAGTTATTACAAATCTTTTATCAGCAATTCCTTATTTAGGAACAATATTAGTACAATGAATTTGAGGAGGGTTTGCTGTAGATAATGCAACTTTAACTCGATTTTATTCTTTTCATTTTTTATTCCCCTTTATTATTATAATATTAACTATAATCCATTTATTATTCCTACATCAAACAGGATCTAATAATCCTTTAGGAATTAATAGTAATTTAGATAAAATTCCCTTTCATCCATTTTTCACCTATAAAGATTTGATTGGAATTATTATTCTTTCTATATTTTTAATTTTATTAGTTTTAATTAACCCTTATCTTTTAGGAGATCCTGATAACTTTATCCCCGCTAATCCCTTAGTAACTCCAGTACATATTCAACCAGAATGATATTTTTTATTTGCATATGCTATTTTACGATCAATTCCAAATAAATTAGGAGGAGTAATTGCTTTAACAATATCAATTTTAATTTTAATTATTTTACCTTTTACTTTTAATAAAAAAATTCAAGGAATTCAATTTTACCCCATTAATCAAATCTTATTTTGAATTATAGTTACTACAGTAATTTTATTAACTTGAATTGGGGCCAAACCAGTAGAAACTCCATTTATTTTAACAAGTCAAATTCTAACTATTCTATACTTCTCTTACTTTATCATTAATCCAATAATTAATAAATTTTGAGATAATATAATTTTTAATTAATTATAATTAATGAGCTTGTATAAAGCATTTGTTTTGAAAACTTATGAAAGAAATCTTATTCTATTAATTTATACTAAAAATAAATTATTATATTAAATAAATTTTTAGGCCAACAAATAATAATAAAAAATTTAAAGAAATAGGTAAATAAATTTTTCATGATAAATATATTAATTTATCATATCGATATCGGGGTAAAGTTCCCCGAACTCAAATAAAAAAAAAAGCAATAAATACTAATTTAAAATAAAAAATTAAATTTAATCTATATCCCCCTAAATAAATAATTGTAAATAATAATCTTATAAATATAATTCTTGTATATTCAGCTAAAAAAATCAAAGCAAATCCCCCTCTTCTATATTCCACATTAAACCCTGAAACTAACTCTCTCTCACCTTCAGCAAAATCAAATGGAGTTCGATTAGTTTCAGCTAATCTAGAAGACATTCAACACATACTTAAAGGTATTATTAAAATAAAAAATCAAATTAAATCTTGATAATAACTAAACTTTAATAAATTAAAATCTATTACCATAATAATTCTAGATATTAAAATTAATCTTAAACTAACCTCATAAGAAATACTTTGAGCTACTGATCGTAATGACCCTAATAAAGAATAATTTGAATTAGAAGCCCATCCTGCAATTATAATTGTATAAACTCCTAAACTAATACAACATAAAAAAAATAATAATCCTAAACTAAATCTTACTATATTAAAATAATAAGGAATTATTAACCATAATATTAAAGATAAAGTAAAACCAATAATAGGAGAAAAATAATAAGATAAATAATTCGAATATCTTAAATAAGTTTGTTCTTTACTAAATAATTTAATTGCATCTGAAAATGATTGTAATAACCCCATAAATCCCACCTTATTAGGACCTTTACGAATTTGAATATAACCTAATACTTTACGCTCTAATAAAGTTAAAAAAGCAACCCCAATTAAAACCCCAATAATTAAAATTAAAAATCCAATTATAATATTTAAATAATCATATATAATTATCATTTACTATTTATATAAATAAATTTATATATATACGAATTCTAAAATCATTACATTTTTCTGCCAAAATAGCATATATATATATATATATATATATATATATATAAACAAACATATTATTAATATTTTATTAATAAAATTCAATAATTTAAAATTTATTTTAAATATTTAATCCTTTCGTACTAAAATATTTTATTTATTTAAAGATAGAAACCAACCTGGCTCACACCGGTTTGAACTCAGATCATGTAAGATTTTAATGATCGAACAGATCAAAATTTTAAACTTCTACATTTATATTTTATCTTAATCCAACATCGAGGTCGCAAACTCTTTCTTTTATTTGTACTAAAAGAAAAAATTACGCTGTTATCCCTAAGGTAATTTTTTCTTTTAATCATAAATTATGGATCAAATAATCATTTATTAATGTTAAATAAAAAAAAAAGTTTATTTAATTTTTTTATCACCCCAATAAAATTATTTAATTAATTTCAAAATTAATAAATTTTTATAAAAAAATTCAAATTAAATTTATAATAAAACTCTATAGGGTCTTCTCGTCTTTTAAATTTATTTAAGCTTTTTCACTAAAAAATTAAATTCTAAATTTAATAAAGAGACAGTCTATATCTCATCAAATCTTTCATACAAGTCTTCAATTAAAAGACTAATGATTATGCTACCTTTGTACAGTCAATATACTGCAGCCCTTTAATTTTTATCAGTGGGCAGATTAGACTTTAAATTATAATCAAAAAGACATGTTTTTGATAAACAAGTGAATATAAATATTTGCCGAATTCCTTTTAATTAATTTTTAATAAATTAAATTTAATTTATTAATTTTATTATATAATATACTAATTTTATCATTATACCTAATTTTAATTTATTAAAAATTATTTTTTTATAAAAATTTAAATTTTTTTTTATTAAAATTTTTTTTTTAAATAAAATTTTTTATAAAAAAATATAATTTATAAACAATATAAATTTTAAAAATTTTAATTTGATTTTTTATTTATTTTAATTATAAAAATTTAATTTAAAGATTATCCCTTAAAATATTAAATTTTTTTTTGTTAATATATTTTATAATTAATAAATTTTAAAAAAAAATTTTAAATTAAATTTATTTCTAAAAAAACTAGATATCTTAAAAAACGATTAACATTTCATTTCCAATTAATTATTAAAAATATTTATGATATAATAAATTTTTTAATTAATTTTCTCTTCTTAATTCGAGATTTATTCCCCTAAAAAATTTTTTTAATAAACTCTGATACACAAGATACAATAAAATAAATTTACTTTTCAATTAATTAATTTTCATATTATTTCAACATTCTTTTACAATACTATTAATCTATAAATTTTTAAATTTTTTCCTAAATTTTACTTTAACCCCTATTAAAATAAATTCTATTAAAAATTTTTTTTTTATTGATTTTATTTATTAATTTTATTTTTCAAATTAATTAAATAAATAATTTCTCTTCAATGTAACTGAAATACTTAACAAGCTCTAATTTGTCTTTCTAGAAACACTTTCCAGTACCTCTACTTTGTTACGACTTATTCCAATTTTTAAATGAAAGCGACGGGCAATATGTACATATTTTAATTATTAATCATTTTATAAAAATATATAAAATTACATTTAAATCCACTTTTAATTATTTTTACATAATAATAGTCATTTAAATAAATTTATTGTAATCCATTATATTCTTAATTATAATCTGCATCTTGATCTGAATTAATTTTTATTATTAATTTTTAAATATTATTTTTATTTTAAAATATTTTTTTAACAACGATATACAAAATAATAAATTAAGTAAATTTATTCGTGGATTATCAATTATTAAACAGATTCCTCTAAATGAACTAAAATACCGCCAAATTATTTAAGTTTCAATAATTAATTATTTATTATTTTAGTATTTTAAATTTTAATTTTTAATAATAGGGTATCTAATCCTAGTTTATTTATAAATTTAATAAATCAAAAATAATAATTAAATTTTAATTAAATTAAAATTTCACTTAATAATTTAATATTTAATTTAAATAAATTTTTTATTTTATTTTAACTAAAAAAATTTATTTTATTTTTTGTATAACCGCAACTGCTGGCACAAAATTTGTTAATAATTTTAATATTACTAAATCTTAATTTCTTAAATTTTTAATTTTAATTACTGTGAATTATATTATTATTAAAATAATTAAATATATATGTATATACTAAAATTTACATGTAAAATAAATTATTAATAAATTTCTTAAATGATAAATATTTATCTATATGTATAATTTTTAATATAGAATTATTAAAAATATATTTTTTTTTTTTTTTTATATATTAAAAAATTTATTCTAATATTAAGTTTAAAAACCATATTCAGTATAAATTTTATAAAATTCATATTAAAAATTTAAATATTAATTTAATTAAATAAAATTAAATAAAAATTAATTTATTATTTAATTTTTAATAATTAAATTAATATTTAAATTTATTATTTATTTATATTAATTATATAAATATTTAATATCTATATATATATATATATATACATATGTATATATGCATACATATATATATATATAAATATATGTATAATTAACATAATTTATGTAATTATTTATTATTATTAAACCATTTTTAATAATTTTTTATATAAATAAAAAAAA